AGAATAAAGCGTCCATAATAAAGACGCTTACCGTCTGCTCTTGATTCAACACACTTCCACTTTAGTGTCCGAGTCGATACTCTTATTTTCTCTCGAACCATAGTAATATTTTTTGATCAAATCATTGAATTATTTATTTCTCTTGAAATTTCTCTTCAATGTTTATTTTTACACACGTCGTTTTTTCGGGGGCCTACAGCCATTATGTGGCATAGGGGTTACATCCCGTATGAAACTTAAGAGTATACCGCTTCTACGAATAGCTCTTAACGCTGCATCTCTTCCGAGACCAGGGCCCTTTATCATGACTTCTGCTCGTTGCATACCTTGATCTGCTACTGCCCGAATAGCATTTCCTGCTGCGGTTTGAGCAGCAAATGGTGTCCCTCTTCTTGGACCTTTGAATCCACAAGTACCAGCGGAGGACCAAGAAATTACCCGACCCCGTACATCTGTAACAGTCACAATTGTATTGTTGAAACTTGCTTGAACATGAATAACGCCCTTTGGTATTTTACGCGTACTTTTACGTGAGCTAATACGTCCATTTCTACGTGAACCGATTCTTGCTATGGGTTTTGCCATATTTTATCATCTCATAAATTTAAGTCAGAGATATATGGATATATCCATTTCATGTCAAAACGGATCCTTTAATTTCTTTTTATGTGTATATCGTGGGTGGCCTTTAGGGGTCCTTTTTTTATAAAGATTATCCTTGTCTTTGTTTATGTCTCGGATTGGAACAAATTACCATAATTCGTCTCCGCCTACGGATCAGGCGGCATTTTTCACAAATTTTCCGAATGGAGGCCCTTATTTTCATATTTGTCATTCCTTACCTTAATTCCGAATCCCCTTATTGGAAGAAAATAAGTTTCTTGAAATTTTCAATTTCGAATTGTATCCCTACAAAAAAGAATATTGCAAGTCAAAAGACTACTTCACCTAATCATTCGAATCTTTGTTTCGTAGTCTCTAAATTATACGCCCTCTGGTTCTGGTTGAATCCTAACACCTTACTCCAATTTTGACTCTATATGACCTAGTATATGTATAAAACTATGTCGAATCCTTCCTGAAACGTAACCTAGAATTGGATCCTCATTATCTAAACAAACCCCAAACATACCATTGGGAAGTGATTCAGTAATTAAATCTGCATAAATCCTTTTTTGTTCTTTCATTCCAGATGAAACCCGTTTCAAAGTATCAATTAATGAAAGGGGAGTGCTATTATAAATCCACCTCTTTTTTTTTTTACAATATAGGGAAGTTATTTGAATATCATAAAGATTACCATATATAACACAAAATTTCTCCGCCGATTCCCTGTAGTCGAGCTTCTCGGTCTGTCATTATCCCCCGAGAAGTAGAAAGAATTACAATGCCCATTCCGCCTAAAATTCTAGGAATTTGTTGATAGTTAGAATAGATTCGGAGACCAGGTCTACTGATCCGTTTTAAATTTAAAATTGTTTTATATGGTCCTTTCCTATTTCTTCTATGTCGTAGGGTTAAAACCCAAAAATCCTTGTTGCTTTCCCTATGTTTCCTTATGTTTTCAATAAAACCTTCTCGTAAAAGTATTTTAACAATGTTTTCGGTGATGTTAGTAGATGGTATTCGAACCATTTCTTTTCTATTCATGTCAGCATTGCGAATAGAGGTTATTATGTTAGCAATAGTGTCCTTACCCATGATAAACGAAAATTATTGGTTACTTTTCATTTTGATCTAATCAACATGCTTTTTTTATTAATTTATTAAATAGTTATTAATTTTAAAAGGTATATACGTGATACACAATCTACTAATTAATTTCATTCAAATACTATAACTATCTCACGGTCTCATCTTATAATACTTCAGGTGCTAATGAAATTATTTTAGTGAAATTTAACTGTCTCAATTCTCGGGCAATCGCACCAAAAATTCGAGTTCCTTTTGGATTTCCTTCTTGATCAATAACAACTGCAGCATTGTCATCATATCGTATTATCATACCGTTTTCTCGTTTGAGTTCTTTACAAGTACGTACAATTACAGCTCTGATCACTTCTGATCTTTCTAGAGGTGTATTTGGGACGGCTTTCTTGATTACAGCAACAATAACGTCACCAATATGAGCATATCGTCGATTACTAGCCCCTATGATTCGAATACACATCAATTCTCGGGCTCCGCTGTTATCTGCTACATTCAAAAGGGTTTGAGGTTGAATCATATTATTTTGGAATCTTTTCTTTCAATGCAAAGCAAAGGGCGAAGTAAAAAAAAAAGAAATCTTCAATTGTTTTTTTTTCATCTCAAACAAAGACCGCTTTCCTTTGATTCTACATTTCTATCCCGAAGTAATGAATTGGGTTCGTATAGGCATTTTTGATGCCGCTATTGAAATAGCTTTTCTGGCTATATTTTCGGCTACTCCACTTATTTCATAAAGTATTCTACCTGGTTTAACAACAGCTACCCAATATTCGGGGGATCCTTTCCCTGAACCCATACGTGTTTCTGTGGGTCTTAGTGTAACGGGTTTGTCTGGAAATATACGTACCCATATTTTTCCGCCGCGTCGTGCATTTCGTGTCATTGCCCTTCGTCCCGCTTCGATTTGTCTAGATGTGATCCAAGCGGGTTCAAGTGCTTGAATAGCGTATCTACCGAAGCAAATACGATTGCCTCGATAAGATATTCCTTTCATTCTTCCTCTATGGTGTTTACGAAATCTGGTTCTTTTCGGGTTATAGTTGATGGTTATTTCTCAATTCCATCTCTACTACAGAACCGGACATGAGAGTTTCTTCTCATCCAGCTCCTCGCGAATGAAACGATTCAAAAAAATGTACATGTATTTACTGAATAATAGATTGAATCATGGGATTCTTTGAGATTTAATTTAATTAATCTATTAGAAATTTTAATATCTTCTTTTGATAGAAAACTAAACTCTTTATAGATTCTAGAATGAATAATAGAATCATTTTTTTTTATAGTTTTCTAAAAAATAATAGATAATATAATCTCGTTTTGTTATTTTTTCTTTTATTATAAAGTTATAATAAACCTTTATTTTGTTTTGCCTTTTCTTTTTTTATCTAGTCTTATATTTGATCGACCCAAATTTATAAATCTAATAAAATTGAAATGTTCGCGGGCGAATATTTCCTCTTTTTATATGTGTTTCGGTTCTCGGGTTAGTTAGCCCATGAACCGACTTCTCATAATAAATGGATTGGTCTTGGGTTCCTTACGCCATCCTACCCAATGAATTATTAGGATTCCTTTTCAATAGAATATTATGTATTCACGGGTTCCCTCGTTCCCATCGCCTCTCGATTAATGGTTAGGTCTTTATTCTATAATGGAGTCCTTAATCAAACTAAAATTTGTTCTTGAATCAATCTTCTCAGTCTTTATTGTCTTGGGGCTCTTGGCTTTTTTGTTCTATTCTATGAACAGATTTATCTAATTATGAATCCATCAGTCTTAATGCTTTATTACACTACTTTTTATGAGATGACCCATCGACCTTACATATTGGAATCATATATCATTCATATTCTTTTTCTCTCTTTCTTTCACCCTTCTATTTATCCGCATACTTTTATTGCTTCACAACTCATAATCGGATTTTTTTTTATGCAAAAAAGATTTCAGTTGCTACAATGATATGACCAATATAACATATCTTGACTGGTTGGTTTTTTAGATCCAGATAATGCGAAGCGATGAGTTGGTTATTAGTTTTATAATTATTAGTTCAGATTATATATGGGCTGATCCTTCTTTTTGGTTTTAATCCTAACCTTAAAAAAACCCACGAGTCGCACACTAAGCATAGCAATTTTCTAAAATGATTAATTTCATTTTTATTTAACCTTATAGAATTGCTCATTTTTTATTTAAACGAAAAAGACTGATTTGTCATTTCTTGGTCGATCATTGATTAAAACGTAAACACAAGTTGAGTAAGGGCTTATTATTGCTCGTCTACAAATATCCAAATTTTTATGCCTAATACCCCATAGATAGTTCGAACTGGATAGCAACAATAATCAATTTTAGCTTGAATGGTTTGTAGAGGAACCCTTCCTTCTCTGATCCATTCGACACGTGCAATTTCTTTTCCGTCTATACGTCCGGCAATTTGTACTTGAATTCCCTTTGTACCCGCCTGTTCAGTTAATTCAATAGCTTTTTTCATTGCTTTGCGAAATGAAACTCTATTCTGTAATTGTCCGGCTATAAATTCTGCGAGAATATTAGGGTGTCCATAAGGGTTTGCTATTCTTGTAATAGCAATGTTGAGTTTTCGGTTCACAGAATTTAATTCTTTTTGTACATTCATCTGTAATTCTTCGATTTTTCGAGACCCACCTTCTATTAATAACTTTGGGAATCCCATAAAGATTATCACTTGAATAAGATCAATTCTTTTTTGAATTTCGATACGTGCAATTCCCTCAACACCAGAGACTCTTGTCATGTTTTTTTGTACAAAATTCCGGATACAATCTCGTATTTTTTGATCTTCTTGTAAACCTTCGGAATATTTTTTGGGGTGTGCAAACCAAAGAGAATGATGCCCTTGGGTTACACCAAGTCTAAAACCGAGTGGATTTATTTTTTGTCCCATAATCCCCCATTCTTATACATGTCATAAGACGTCATATCTGGGTACTTTTCTTTCGTTATCCATCCATCAGGTTTGTTTAAGTCTAATATGTTGTATTGGTATCTTTTCAACTTGTCTGAAGAAAACTCAGACAAAAGTGTATCTTTCAATACAATAGTTATAGAACAAGTGGGTCGTTTTATGGGATAACTTCGCCCTCGAGCTCGAGGTTTTAATTTTTTCACAGTAGTACTTTGGTTGACTTCCGCTTTACTAATGACTAAATCTGCTTCGTTGAAACCCATATTGCAACGAGCATTTGCTGCTGCCGAATAAACCAAATCAAAAATAGGATAACATGCTCGATAAGGCATGAGTTTGA